TTCTTTATGATTAACAGTACCACCTCATCGCCAAATTCAAGCAAAAAGACGATTTATCTGCTTAAAAGAAGGACTCACCACATAATTGTTAGTTTTTATATAGAGCCAAACAATACCAGCACCGACCCTAATAGGGGACTTGCTATCCAATTCTACGAGAAAATAAAAAAACTTAACAGTGTGCAAAACCAGATTAGTTAAAAAAAACATAAAAACAAAATAAAAGACAAAAGTGAACGCAGCCAATAAGAAATTTCCACAAAATCTAGCAACTAAATTAACCCTATTATACAAGGATAACAGGACTCCCTTCAGCACACCATGCTTACGAAAGATGTTAATCGCTTCTTTCGCCATTTCATGAAAAAGACAAGGAACTATAATCACAACAGAAAGAAGGAAATAAAAATAATTTTTTAATACTAAACGCGGCTTGATTTTACCATCTGGTCCTTTACAAGAATCCAGATCAAACCTACCAAAACCATGAAAGGGTCTTCCAGGAAACATAGGAGTGAGAATAATAATTCTCCTCGTAGGCCGAAACTACGTATACTTTTATACTACCACCCCCCCCCCACCGACGAAATATGTGATCAATCACACCGAGCAGTTAACAGCCGCATGTTCTACAATTAAACTAATACTTCTTATAACTCAAATACACTACCAGCGTAGAGGTAAAAACCCAATCTTTGAATGCAAATCAAACCTTTTTTTTAAAGTACCACGCCATCACCTATCTTCCTGCTCCCCAATAAAGAGCAATAAACAAGAATACTCAAATTACATCTACAAAATGTCAATATCAAACACCAGCCCACATCTGGAAATAATTAGAGCCTTTCTTAAAATGACCAAATACCAAACGAAACACAGCAATAACAAAAAACATCGCCCCAACAAAAACATGAGAACCATGAAATCCAGTAACAACAAAAAACACACTCCCAAAAGCACTGTCTGCAATAGTGTACTGGCACACCGCGTACTCTCAAACTTGAACAGCCAAAAACATGAAACCTAAAACAACAGTAATCACCAGACCAACTACAGCCTTAAACTGGTGTCGATCTATTTCAGGACTCTCAGGATAAGCCTGATTATGAGCCTTTACATGCCCCAAGGAAGCTTGAGCTGTTGCACCCGAGCACAATAAAATAATCAAATTAAGCAAAGGAACTTTAAAGGCATCTACTACCCTAATACCGACAGGAGGCCAAGCATAACCATAGGAAATTTCACCAATCTTTACATGTCCCAAAGCCCAGAAAAATCTCACAAAGAAGAAAGCCTCAGACAAAATAAAGAGAACTATAGCAATACGCTCATTTCGATAAACAAGAGACCTATGTCCTCTCCCCTTGACTGCCTCCGAAGAAACCTTAAGTCATCACACCAATAAACCTAAGCCAATTACTCCCAAACCACGCAAAGCGTTAACATAAGAAGACCCATGAAATCAAAAAACGAGACCAGCAGCCGTAAGCCAAATCCCTCTAGACAAAATAACCGGTAACAAAGTATTTCTAAGTATAGGATAACCCCTCTTATTAAGCATCAAGATATAGACATCCTGTCTACTTCAGCATTTGAAGTGCCGCAGTCTAGTTAACTTAATATCTTATTAGAATGACCCAAAAAGGCACCTGAAACTCCCAAAGCTTCAATTCTAATTAAACTACACCCTAACTAATGAGATCTTTGGGGACTAGCATGACCATAACCATACTCACTACAGTAAATTAATAATAATTTAATGAAAATAAAAGTTTGAATACATAAAACACACATCTCAGCAGTAATAAGTGCAGTACCAAACAACCAACAAAAGAACATGCCAATAATTCCATCAATCCCTAAGGACACATAAGCACCAAATAACTGCCCCAACAAGTGTATCCCCACCTGCCCAATAGTAACGTTAACCCAAATCCGTAAAGATAAAGTAACAGGACGAGCAGCAATCCTAATCAACTCAGTCATTAAAAGCACAGCATTAAGAGCCCAAGGCAACTCCGGGTCAACAGCAAAACCTGCAAAAGTCCCCGCATTCCCCCTTCAAGAAAAGATTATAGCCACCATTCAAAAAGGCAGAGCTAAGCTCACCCACAACTTCCAATTAGCACCTAAAGCAGGAAAATAAGCCATAATACCTAAAAAAGAAATACCTAAAATACACAACAATAAAGAAAAGAAAACATGAGTCAAACCTGGGTAAGCCATAAGATCCCCATGCTCCTCCTCAATATAATAATGAAAACGCTTTCATCCCCCTTGCACAGAAGCACCTACCCGCGTGGGAGCCATAAAAATTTCATTATCCTTTAATATTATCAAAGGAAAAGTCACAAAACCCAAAGTAAACAAAACACCAGTATATCCTTGAGGAATACCCCAAAACAAATCTGCAATATCATAACCCATTATAGTCATATTTCACAAACACCTCAAGCAGTGATTTACTAGGAAGAGAAACACTCTGATTTCATGATTAAGGCTACAACTTAACACCTCTACGGCCGCCTTCCCAGTTCTATAAAGCCACCTTACGGTAGTATTACTCTGTTACGACTTACCCAGACTTGACTATACAGGGGTGCCGGGCGATTTGTACACAACCCAGAGCCGATTCATCCTTCCTCACTATAAAAGATTACTATGAAGTACACCTTCCATAGGACTATTTCAGACCTACTTCCGTCTTATTACATAATTGTAACTCAGCTAAGCCCTTCTGATAACCAGCACCCTTACCTGAATTCGAGTAGATCAACCTTTCAGCTTGATACTCCTAGCAATCCTCTATCTTAACAAAAAAATTACTGACAACGGCGGTAGGCTAAGAAAACAGAAGGTAAGGTCCACGAGGACTATCGGATTAACCGCCAAGTTCCCCTCACATGATATAAAGTCACCGCCAATTTCCTTAGATTTTAAACAACCGCCCGTACTACCCATGGATTCATAATACAACATTAATAAGGGGGTGTCTAATCCCCGTCTAACATACAGCCTCATAAACAAACAGAGTTAAGGCCCTTAAATAATCTCGCTTTAATCATTTCACCGAACTAAATAAGAATAAAACCTTTGTTTTCTCTGATGCCTCACCACGAACTTATGTTAACTCGGAGACAAAGTTTAACCGCAGATGCTGGCACTTTATTCTCTCCTCCTCTTCTCCATCATGACTAGTTATTCATCTCTGAAATACCAAACCAATCTTAACCACTGAAGTAGGGGACTTATGCCTTAAAGTCACAGAACCTAACCTGATTTTTTGATGCTACCGCTTAGCCCTTACTATTAAAACAAGGATAAAGCGGCACTCTAACTCCCTACGCCCACAAAGCAACATGTGTAATCCCGGAAAGAGCCAACACAATGCCGGAAACGAACACTCTAAGAAACTCAAACGGAATCGAACCGCTTACAGCAAGATTAGAAATCTCAATGTAACCTATGAATCTCTTAAGAAAACCTCAGGCCAACCTCTCGATCCTTTCGTACAAAAGAGGTAAAAAACACAGATAGAATCCGACCTAGCTCACGCCGGTCTAAACTCAAATCATGTAAAATTTCAAAGGACGAACAGTCCCACAATCCTAACGGCTACGCCAAGATAACACTCTAATTCAACATCGAGGTCGCAACATCTCTCTTCAATAAGATCTCTCCAAGAGCATTACGCTGTTATCCCCACGGTAGCTTTTTCTCCAGATCTTCAATGAAGGGTCTTCATTATCAAAAACTCAAGTACGTTAAACTTGCACCCAGTCACCCCAACTAAACTTCAACCTGCCTTAAAAAGGCAAGCATCATCAAGCTCGATGGGGTCTTCTCGTCTAATGTTTACATTTACGCCTTTTCACGCAAAAGTCAATTTCAGCTTCTAAACCCGAGACAGGATTTCCCACGTCACACCATTCATTCCGTTCCCCAATTAAAGGACTAGTGATTGCGCTACCTTCGTACTGCTACCAACAGCAACCGTTTAGATTATAATATCCACCGGGCAGGCACGACTCCTAATACTACAAAAACTAAGAGCGATGTTTTTACTAAACAGGCGAGGAAAATATTTGCCGAGTTCCTTAGATTTACTTTACTAAATACAACAACCACAAAAACTAACCAAAATAAGCTACCTTGCTCCCACAAGAACATGATAAAATACTATATTTTACACTTACTCATGTCATACTAATTCTTCAACTACCAATTATAATCAAGAAGTCAGTAGAAATCGAAAGACACAAACAAACCGCTTTGAACAAACTTTCAAAATAAGACAGGCACTATTAACCCCACTTTATGACAATTCCTCAAAACAAAACTCAAAAGATTAACCCTTTGAGCCTCACTAGGAACCAAGACCTTGCAACACAAGCTAGCAAACCCTAGAAATCCCCGCTGTACTCATATACATTTCCTAACTAACCAGCTATCAGGCTTTTCGACAAACATGTCACCTCAATCTTCCTCTTACTCATGATACTGCAACATCACAAGCATTAAAACAAAAGAAAGATAGCTCCAAACCTTTCAGGACTCACTAAACAGACCCCCTCTCTATGACCCATGATACAAAAAGTACTGAACTCAAGCCATCCTTCCCTTCTCAAAAACACCTATTTCTAACTGAAAACCACTTTTCTAAACTCTACTTCACTCACGATACCACTAGAGAAAGATCTCACATCCCCAGGAAAATTTCCACCTCAAGATTTGCAATCTTACGTTCTTCTTAAACCACTAGAGATAAGGAGGAGGGCAAAGCCTATATTCGGGTCATGAGCCCAATAACTTATCTTAGTTTACTCTCCATTTCCATGAACACTCAATAATCAAAAAATAACACCGATAAGAAACCAAACTAAAAACAGAAAATAAACGCTCTACAGGCAAAGATTACATCACCCCCCTCCCCCCTCCCCCTTTACAACCCCCTCCCCCCAACAGGACGACTAGGGGGACAGTATATCGGTTAATTATAGAGTAATAAAAATAGAAGAGTAGAGGAGGAGGTTTATTATGGGTTAGGGCCCATAAACCTCCTCTACGGCTGTACCTTCGGTACAGACCATAATTGTACTCCGTACAATTGATGGACTCATCTTCCACTCCTCTACTTTCATTACTCTATAATTAACCGATATACTGTCCCCCTAGTCCTTCATAGGGGATATAGCAATAAATTGCCAATGCTTACAGCATCTATGCAAGCATTTAATAACCCGCCTCCGGCGGGTTATACTTGTTCCCCCCGGCCCTTCTCTATGAAGTCTTCTTAATGAGACTTCATAGAGAAAAAGAAACACGGAAAAGAAAAAAAAAAAAAAATCTACATCTATAATGACCAGGTGGCAATGCAACAGTTATAGACTCTCTGTCCCCGACCCCGGCCACTTCTTCGTGCTTTTCTTTTCCTTCCCTGGTATAATAACTGCTAACTTCCTCCTCACGCTTGCCACATGTTTTCCACGTACTGGCCATGTAACCAGTTTCTCTCATAAGTAGGATACAGGAAGGAATAGAGCGAAGAAAAAGAAATAAAGCATTGTTGACATAAACGGAATCTTGTCGTATGGATGCTCTACTGTGCACACACCAAAATAGGATAAAAGAGCAAAGTTAGCTAAGAACACTCAGAACATCACCTGCCTGACATAGTTAAATCGCCTTCCCTTAATTATTCTTTTGCGAAAAAATGGAAGAGTATAAAACGCCAAAACCGAGAGGACAAGCAAGACTACCCCACCTAGTTTATTAGGCACCCTCCGCAAAATGGCGTAAGCAAATAAGAAGTACCACTCAGGTTGAATATGAAGAGGAGTTTTAGCTGGATCTGCGGGAATATAATTCTCTGGGTCTGTAAAAATGTCTGGACTCAAAAGCACCACCCCAGAAATAGCCATAAAAAACACAATAAACCCAAACAAATCCTTGAAAGTAAAATAAGGATGAAACGGGACACTATCAAGATCCGCCGACACACCTAAAGGGTTACCCGATCCTCTCTCATGTAAGTAAGCCATGTGGAGAGCTGAAAGCCCACCCAAAAGGAAGGGAGCATACATATGAAACACATAAAAGCGCTTTAAAGTAGCGTCACAGACTGTAGTACCACCCCAAATATACCTTACTAAAATTTCACCCACCAAAGGGATAGCAGTAGCCAAATTAGTGATTACAGTAGCTGCTCAGAAAGATATCTGCCCTCAAGGCAACACATAACCCGTAAATGCAATTAATATTAAAAGCAAAAATATGTGTACCCCAATAAATCAAGTCTTTATTAAGTAGAAAGAGTGATAAAACAAACCCCGTGCTATATGTAAATATACTATAATAAAAAAGAATGACGCCCCATTAGCATGAAAACTTCGAATTACCCACCCATTTTTTACGTCACGCCCAATAGACACAACAGAACCAAAAGCTTCCATTACATGAGGTGTGTAGTGTATAGCTAAGAAAATACCCGTAGTTACTTGCATAACCAAACAGCACCCTAGCAACGACCCAAAGTTCCAACCATAAGAAATATTTACGGGAACCGGAAGGTCATATAAAGAACCAGACACCACCTTCAATAGGGAAATTTCTTTACGAGGCGAATGGCGAACAACTGATTTTCCAGACTGAACAATATCCATCAAGATAAACATAAGTTAAATTTATTTTAGTAACCAAATAATTTGGACCACCTTCTTGGAAGGAAGGCATACTATTATACTACTACTAAACCTTATTACTCCAACTAACACCAACAGGCCAACTATCCCAATAAAATAAAGCCCCGCATTGAGAATAATATACTTCTTAAACATGGAACCCTTAGAAAGGGATCCCCTTCACTTATGAACCAAGTAGTAATTAAGACCTCTTCCTACCCCAGCTACTATGGCTACTTTTAGATAGTAGAACAACCTGATAACAGAAGAGATAATTAGAAAGAATATCCCGATCTTCTTTGATAGACCTATTATAATCAAGACTACTACCTTAGGGAGAAAACCAGGCAAAACGGGCAACCCACCCAACGATATGAAGTCTAAAAAAACCATAAAGACAGAACCCGCCTCATGGTGGTGAAAGTTACTAAAATCTTCAAAACACATAATTTTAAGCTTATATAAACGCCGCATCAAGATACCTCTAATAACCCCATATACAAATATATAGAATATAACTCTAGGCAACCTACATATAGCAGCTATTAGCATTCAGCCCCTATGAACAAGAGATGAGTAACCTATTAAAGCCCGGTAGTAAATAACCCATACACCCCCAAAAGCACCTAAGATAGCTGTAACCAAGGCCACGAGCTCTAAATAGTTAGTCAAGGTGTAACTGAGACCTCACTTCCCAATAAAACACATTAAACCCACTTTTTGTCATACAGCAACAAGAAAACACCTAAACCAAGAGCAGGTTGATATTACAGATGGCACCCAAAAATGAAAGGGGAAAAACCCACCCTTTAAACAGACACCAACCAGAGTCAGCAGTAAAGGGACTTTATGCCCCATGATAGGCTCAATTATTATTATGAACCCAAAAAGCATGAACAAAGACCCTAAAGCCTGAAATACAAAATATTTTATACATCTCTCATTCTCTTCTACGCTATCACCAGACAGAATAGCAGCTAAACCAAGGAACCTACACTCAAACCCAACATAGATACCCAACAAACCCCCACTCGCCAGAACCATGAGCACCCCAAGCACCCTCAAAAATATAAAGAAAGAAAAAGCAGGCGTTAACCGAGAAAATCTTCTCACTCTACCCATTAGTGAGTCGCCTCTGGACAGACGTCTTAGAAAACCAAAATTCCTCGTGCACACCTACACCTACTCACTTAAAATTTCAAGGAACAAAACCTAGTCACACTAATAAATTCCAAATTACGTGTAGCACTCACTAGGAGAGATAGACCTACGACTGACTCACAAACAAATATACTTAAAAAGGTTAAAAGTGTGTAAGAGCTAAAACCATTACCAATAAAAGAGAGATATAGAATTAAGCCGGTAAACAAGCTTACCACAGCCATTTCTAGTAAAATTAAAATCACAAGAAAATCTGTGTGACGCGCAAAAATTACAGACACACCTCACACCAAAGCAACCAATCAAAATATCGTGTCCACTACCTGAACTGTATTATTGCTCCTTCCTGACTGGCATTAATCATAGACGGAACTACAGCCATCTTTTTGTCATGTCAATTTTTATTTACAAGTGCTCCTGAGTACTTAGACCTTACAGCAACGCCTACAATAATTGCCGCTAGCAAGTATATTCCTAAGAGAACCATCACAACACCTCATTCCCGGCAACACACAAATCTTTCCGCCCCACGAAAAAAAGCCCTATGACTGCTGGTCAAACCTCTCAAAGGATCGGTTGTTGCAAGAACGAAAACTCCCACACCCAACCCTGCCCAAAACAACAACCCCGATAAAATTAAAAATCGCTTTCTTCTCTTCTTATATGAAAAGCTTTTCCTGTAGGGGACAAGCGCAACACAAAAAGCCAAGAAAACAAGAACACCCCCGACCATCACCATGAATAAAGCAAACCCCATTAAACAGGAAGCAGTGAAACTCAGCACCCCCGCACCAAGACTTCCCGCCAACATTAAACAGGCGCTCACGTCCAAAGGATGCTTTAAAAAGATAGTCGCTACAAGAAGCATAAATATGCTCAACATTAAAACCGTTACCACCTAAGAGGGTCTCAACGCGACACCATAAGATTGACAATCCTACATTCTGCTTAAACTACCCCTCAGCTAAGGATGAGTGTGACTAATTTATTTTAGGAATGCCAATTTTAACTAAGTAGCGACTACCATGGCAAGTCCTCTTAATTCACAAAAAGATCAGTAAAATAGCTAAGACAATTGCCATAAGTTTACCTATATTTTGTCACCGCTTCATAACTTTCACGCTTCCTTGAATACCATCACGAGTAATGAAAATAGTTATTCAACTTTTCTCCACCGTTAAGTATAAGTCATACACAAGTTTCAACCCCTTTGCTCTCATTATATTCCCTCTTAAATGTGGGTAAAACCAATGACTCTTCAAGAATCAATGAGCCGCCGGATAGCGCGAATATTTATAGAAATCAAAATTATTCCACGGTTTTACCATTATAAAAGAAGCACGGAACCTTCCCACTAACCAAGAATTTCCATAAACAGCTAAGAAGGCCCCACCAACAACTATTAGTGTTCTCACCAAGCTAAACCAAACAGGCCTATGAGCAGGTGCACCAACGAAAATAAACCTCCTATGAATATAAGGCCCTACCATTATACTCGCAATACCTAAGAAATGAAGAGCCACATACACATATAGCCGCTCTGGAGAATCAACAAGAACCAACGGACCTTGAGGACCCAATCCTTGCACCATCGCGCTTTTCTGCCCAGAAAAAAACAACAACACCATCAATCGAAATGTGTAGTAAGATGTAACCAAGACCGAAGTACAAACAACAATTGCCCCTAACAACCTGACTTCCCCATGGATACAACCTTCGACTACAGCATGCTTAGACCAGTAACCCGAAGTAAAAGGGACAGCACCCAGAGAAAAACACGCAACAAACAACCATCCTCTTACCACCGGTATCTTAAGCCACATTGCTTGCGACAAACGTGAATCCTGATTCCCCTCACCCTTGTAAATCCCGCAACCCACACATAAGAATATAAGAGACTTGTAGTAAGCATGAACTAATAGATGGTATATTCCAATCTCCTTAGTAGCAACAGCCCTTAGAGACAACATTATCACCCCAAGCTGCCTCATGGTAGAAAAAGCAACTACTTTTTTCACATCTATCTCCCCTAAAGCAACAAAACCAGACATCAGCATCGTTAATATAGCAAAGAACACCAAAAACACAGCCCAAGTCCCCTGAACACAATCGAAATACCGATAAATCACATAAACCCCAGCAGTTACAAGAGTGGATGAATGAACAAGAGCTGACACAGGAGTAGGAGCAGCCATTGCTGCCGGAAGTCAAGCAGAAAAAGGTGCTTGAGCCCTCTTAGTTATTCTACCAACAACAATTAGAAACATCACCCCAAAAGTAGGAAGCTGCTGCACATCATACCAATTTCACCTCAGATTGTGAAGAAGGGAAGCGACTAGCACCACCAAACACGCGTCCCCAATTCGACCAGTTAATAAAGTAATTATACCAGCTGACAACGATTCATGATTTTTGTAATAAGAAACCAAAGCAAATGAGACAATCCCTAGCCCGTCTCAACCAATTAGTATCCCTATCATACTAGGCATGAAAATAAAAATATTTATAAAGAACACAAAAAGTGCCACCAACCAACAAAATCGGTCAGGGTGAGGATCACCCTGCATGTAAAAACAACAATACACGAACACACTTCCCGAAATAAAGAGAACTCTTATTCTAAACAACACAGATGCTCAATCGAAATAAAACAAAAGACTGCATGTAATTGGTAAAGTCCTAGATAAATCCCACTCAAACGCAAGACAATACCCCGCCTTTACCAAAGAAAAAAACAACCACTTGATTACAAAAAAGAAAAAAAATATGCAAAACGAAGCCACTAGAAACACATAATGTTCCCCCTCCACTTTCACATTGGGGATACGGCCTCCATTTCCTCAGTACTGCTTAGCATCTACATAAGAAAGTTTTATAGTGTTGACTCCTCCATCAACATCAGACTTTCGTTTATCACTAAAAGGTCACCAAAATCAAACAGGCATAACCGGACTCTGGGCAACTTCTTACGCCCACACAGTGGAACAACCCCACGCTAAACCTAACTTGTTCGTCCTACCAACTGTAAATAACTACACCTCGTGATCCTAAGTCACAAACATTAAACTTCTGCTAAGTCGGCACAACAACTTTAAAAAAGGGGTAAGATACCACAGTCTTGGTGTAAACAAGACGCACTAAATTATGCTACCTTTTTCCCTAGCCCTCTAAAGCTCTCACCAACATAGAGTTTAAAACGCCATGGAAGGCATCTTTTGACACAACGGCCACACAAATAGGCATTACTCTGTGCCCATACCCACATAACTCATAACAGTTACCATATGCTAAACCAGCCCTGAACGGGTGAACACCTAAATGATTTACACGTCCAGGAACAGCGTCTATCTTTACCCCAAGCGCAGGAACACCCCAACTATGAATTACATCAGCAGTACAAACTTTCACCTCGGTAGTTTTATTTACTGGGATAAAAAGAGGCTGCGTAACACCACTTTGACCTGAGAAAGGCCAAAACCTTCTCTTCTCTGATAGCTCTATATTTTTTATTTCTTTTAACAAAGAACAGTCTATAGGGACACCATATCTGTCAAAGTTAAGATGCATATCACCAGCCTCTAAGTCTTCAGACACAGAAAAAGGGAAACAACTCTCAGCATCCAAAGCTTTGAAAACTTGTGCACAATCAACACGAGCAGCAGACTTACCATCCTCAAGAATTACCAATTCATCTATAAATTTAAGCTGAGACCTCATGTAATACTCATATTCTCAATACCACTGATGCCCTACGACTTTCACGTGGTAGTCAGCCCTATCTCTTAACTCTATTTCATATAAGTTCTCTCAAGAAACATACCCCAACGCACCTAAAATTCCCCCAGGAAATAAGGTTCAACAAAACTCAAGCCAATTACAACCTTTTCCAAAACGATAGGAGTAGCCCTTCAAGAATACCCCACGACACAAGGAAAAAGCTAAAAACCTAATTACAATTATTATTACACCCACACAAACAACTATTACTAAATCATAGTAAGTGATTAGATTTAAACAGCTATATGTTATAGGATCAAGAAAACCATATTTCCCATTTTGAACCACTGTTCAGGAACAAAAAGTCACTTCGGCAACTTCAGCGCCGCGTTCTAAATTAAACTACCTAAACCACTAGCCCACACATAAATAAAATGTTATAAACCTCAGAGTAAGAGGTAATAGTCACAACCAACAAAAAGACATTAGAAGATCGTAACGAAAACGTGGAAGACCCCCCCGAACAATAATAAAAAGAAAACAGAAGAAAACTGCCATGAGCCTATATCAAGCGTTAGAAATTCCATATAAAATACCCGCCCCACCAAACCCCCTAAAAAAAATAACAGACGTCAGAACTCTTATAAAAAACATTCTCCCATATTCAGCCAAGGCAATGACAGCAAAAGCACCACCACCATATTCAACAGAATACCCCGCCACTAGTTCAGACTCCCCTTCTACGAAATCAAAAGGAGTACGATTAGTCTCCGCCAGCATGACTACTACTCAAACAACTAAGGTCTCAAAAGCAGCTACAGAAGTAACTTCCCCACTCTGACGGCACTCAGCCAAATCCAATGTCCCTATCATCATCAAAGGACAAAAAACAACCCCTCTCATTACAACCTCATAAGAAATGGCCTGCGCAACACCCCGCATAGCACCTAATATCCCATAACGAGAATCACACCTATATCCACAAATGAAAACCCCAAACACATGGAGCCTAGAAACACATAAAATATATAGTATCCCTCACTCAAAACGAACACTTCCTTCTACAGAAGGAAATGCAAGCCACCTTAGACAAGCTAAGAAAAATAACAAAACCGGACCTAATAAATAAGATACTAAGCTAGAACCATAAGGAAACCTCAACTGCTTTAAGAACAACTTAACACCATCCGCCACAGGTTGCCCAAGAGCCTTAAACCTAGCCTTATTAGGACCTTGCCGTAATTGAAATATTCCTAAGCCCTTACGCTCCGTTAAAATAAAGTAAGAAACAGCAATCTGTATAACCAGAACCACTAGCACAGCTCTTATCACTATTAAAGAGGGTTAACCCTATCTCCGGAGCTTAAATCCGACGTATTTAATTTTACCACTTCAACTACTCAGGGTGAATAAATCACTGTCTTCAGGTTAAAAGCCTAACGCTTCTATAGCTTCCAGAGCTGGTGTCGAAAGGACTAAACCTTCATTTTCTTCCACATCAAGAAAGCCCAATTATCTGGCACAACACCTCAAACCTATAAAATTATTTTCACTCCAACCTCCCTTCGTTTTCTTCGTGAACCAAACCCAAAAACAAAACCACTATAAACAGGACGAGCAAGAATTTAAGATAGGAAGACATCCCTAACCAAAACATTCCCTTAGAATACACAACACAGAAAAAGAGAACCATTTCTACATCAAAAGCCAAAAAGATTATAGCCAGTAGAAAAAACCGTAAACTAAAAGGACTCCAAGAACTACTCAGAGGGTCAAAACCACACTCAAAAGCCGTTTTCTGAGCCCACACAGGCTTAGCACGAGTACCAAGATTATACCACATAGCACCGAATAAGCCCGACAACCCAAAGCAAATCATCACGAAAAACCCATAAAATATTCACTCTCAATCCAAAGAGTGCCTAGTCGAAGTCACCTTCCTTCCCAAATATATCGGATCCATTCTTAATTCCATAGACTTTTGGATGACTCGAACACCCCCAAGCTGATTTCAAGACAGCTATTCCCCTAGAAAGTCAGGAAACCCTTCCTCCTCTGGCATGAAAAACCAACGTGCTAACTATACACCATAAAAAATACCATCCAGACAAAGTCTCTCTCTGCGGCCACAACGCAACATTTTCAATAAACTAGAATAGCTTAACCTAAGTAATAAAAAAATCTAGAGAAAAAGGCCTAAAAAACAAAATGAGCAAACCAAAAACACAACTAGTATAGTAACGCTCATTAATCTGGAGACCACACGTTCGTCTGTACTCAGTTCAAATTCCATGACACACAACCCCAAAAGCATAGAAGCTAACAACACCATTTAGAAAACATCTAAGCCACACAAATACAAGTAAAGAAGGAATCACCAACTTTATTCCTCCAATCAACATTCACTCACCTATGTAATTCAATGTTATAGGAACCCCTATGTTCACAAATCACCTGACAGCTCAAATAAAAGAAAATCCAGGCACAGCAGTATCCACCCCCAGATTTATTCTGACCCTCCGCGTCTCCCTATTATCGTATAAAGCAGCAGATAAAGCAAACAACAGAGGTGATACAACCCCATGAGCAAACATAACAGCTGCTGCACCACCAATTCCGATCCTAGTACCCCTTAGCAATCCACAAATACAAAAACCTATGTGCCCAATAGAAGAGAAAGCAACTATAGACTTCAAGTCACTTTGGCAAGCACAAATAGCGGTACACACAGAACCTCCAATAAGACTCAAGCCCATTACAAGATTAATAACAAACCAACCGCCACCAGACTTCAAATCCACAAGCCACATGACCCGATACAACCCATACCCCCCTAACTTCAACAATACACCCGATAGAAGTATGGAACCCGCCAGGGGAGCCTCAACATGAGCCTTAGGAAGCCAACCATGAACCCCAAAAAGAGGAGCCTTAACCAAAAACCCTAAGATTAATCTAAAAACTCAAATCTTCGTTAAAGAAGTCCCAAACAATCAAAACTCATAAGAGAGTTTAGCCAACAAAAAGCAGTCAGTTCTACAAGTCTTCATGAGATACAACAGCACCACCAATAAAGGAAGAGATCCAGCAACCGTATATAAGGTTATATATATGGCCGCCTCAAATCGCTCCGGCTGATATCCTCATATCAAAATTAACCAAAGCATAGGAATTAATGACGCCTCAAATCATATGTAAAACCACATCCAATTAGAAGAGACGAACATAAATACAGAACAAGTTAACGTTAATAGTACTCTCAACTCCGCACCTTTTTTTCCTCTTGACCTATATAAATTAAACTCATTATGGCTACATATAAGTGTTATAACCCCTACAACCAAAGTCATAATAACCATAATCCTCCTAAACTTATCAATATAAACAAAATCCATAGGTTGAAAACCAGAAAAAGGCTGAACAGAATATTCCGCTACAACCAACAATAAAGCTACCGAGAGACCGAACATCACCCCTGCCCCGCCGGTCCTTCACAACACAACCCTAAAAACAGAACCTACTAAAACAAAAAAAGCCACCTACTTAAACTTGTACCTAGGCCGTCCCCCATTCCCTCCAGACGACAACCACCATACAACTTGGAAAATAACAAGCAAAACAGCAAAAGTAATTAACCTGTGCCAAACACCCCCATAATCATAAGAGAGAACACTTCTTCCCCCAACAATAGCATTAATAATTCTATCTTTCATTGGCCAAGACTCAATCAGAGTGCCAGCGGATTACAAAACCGCGATTCTACTTAAACTACCCAGCCTCGATGTATCAAGCAGTTCACACCTAACCCTAAAAATCAACCAAACTACTTAAACGACTTACCTTCAGACCAATCACGAACAAGATACTTAATGTTATTTTCTTTTCTAACCTTTCTCTTTCCACCCATCATAATTATAGGACGATAAATTCGATTATGAAGAGGAACAGGAAGTATACCACCCGCTCACTCTACTTCGGTCTTGGGTACTCCCACGGAAACAATTCGTCGTTCTGAGATAAACCTCTCCCACACAATAAACAAGAAAAAAAACAACCTAAGCATGGAAGCTGTTGAACCCCAACTCGAGAGCGCATTAAAAAAAGAATATCCCACAGGATATTCAGCATATCGTCGAGGCATTCCGCTCATCCCTAAGAAATGCTGCGGGAAGAAAGTCAAATTAACCCTAAAAAATATAGAAACAGATTGCATCTTTCTTCACGCATCATGAAGGGCTAAGCCCGTCACTAAAGGGTACCAATAATGAAATCCCGCGAACATCGCGAATACAGCCCCCATACTCAGTACATAGTGAAAATGAGCTACTACATAGTAAGTATCATGAAGGAGAACATCTAAAGAAGCTCTAGACACCACAATTCCAGTTAAGCCACCTGCCGTGAAGAAAACTAAGAACCTTACAGCTCAATATATTGATGCTCAATTCCGAATTCGACCACCCATCATAGTAGCAATCCAACTAAAAACTTTCACTCCCGTAGGAACAGCAATAATTATTGTGACAACACTAAAATAAGAACGTCTATCAACATTGATACCCATAGAGAATATGTGATGGCCTCATACCAAGAACCCTAATAAACCAATAGACTTCATGGCATAAAACATCCCTACTTTCCCGAAAATGTCCTCTTTCCCTGAGCCCACTTTAACAACATGTGAGATAATTCCAAATCCAGGAAGAATTAAAATATATACCTCAGGATGGCCAAAAAACCAAAACAGGTGAACAAATAACATAGGGTCTCCTAAGCCAGCAGGATCAAAAAACCTAGTATTAAAATTCCGATCAGTAATCAACATTGTTAAAGCACCCGCCAACACAGGCATAGCACAAATAAGCAAGAATCTCGTGATCCTAAGAGCTAAAACAAACATAGTACAACGAATTAAAGTTACTCCCCCTGGTCGCATTCCCATTATAGTAGTTAGGAAATTAATAGAAGCCATAATGGATGAGATTCCTCCAACATGCAATGAAAAAATAGCAAAATCAGTACAAGGACCAGAATGGGCCCAATTTCTCGACAACGGAGGATAAAGTGTTCAACCCCCTCCGAAACCTTCTTCAACAAAAGCAGACATCAGTAATAGAACTATAGATCTAGGCATCAACCAAAACCTCAAGGCATTCATTCGAGGGAAAGCCATATCCCCAGCACCCAGTATTAAAGGAAATAGCCAGTTACCAAATCCCCCCATCATCATAGGTATAACAAAGAAGAAAATCATAACCAAACCATGGGAAGTCACAAGCACATTATATAAGTGCCTATTCCCTATTACTCTCTCAGGCACAGATAACTCTAAACGCATCAGAACTCTCAAACCCGTACCCAACAAGCCAGACCAAATAGACAACATAAAATACAAGGTACCAAT